CAATCTATGGATAAAATCCAATAAAAGAAAATATTATTAAGACAATAAACGCATTGTTACGCTTCCACATCAAAGTGAAATATAGTACTTAATTCTTTTTTCTTTCGTTTTATGCCTATTGGTGTTCCAAAAGTACCTTTTCGAAGTCCTGGAGAGGAAGATGCCTCTTGGGTTGACGTATAGTGCGGCTTGTCAGATATATTGGGTCATATGGGATTTCCCCGTTCTCTCCCCCGATCGAGATATCCTCTGTTTCACCCAAGAAAGACTGAATTATCAATAATTTGGAGCGTGAAGTGCAATCAAATGAAATTAGATCCATTTTTGTTTTGGGGGGTATTCAAATTAATATTATCAATTAGAATAATTTATGGTTGTCTTGGTTGGACCAATAAAATGAAGTATCCAGGCTCCGTTTAGAAAAAACCCAACTGGTAATCTATTATTGGTAATCTATTTATGATTACTAATACTTATATCATAGATCATAAAAGATTTTAATAATAAGAAAGAAGAGTAATCTCAAACTTTTAATCAAGCGAGTAAAGTAATATGATAAATACGTCGGATATTTGGCAGAAGATGGGAAATTGAATAAGTCATAGGAAAAGGACGTAGTATTAGTGGCATTTGTCCTATATGTGCAAATAAAAATCGGGCATATTTTTATTTTTACTCGGAGTAGAGCATAAACCTAAAAGAATTGAAAAACCCACCCAGGAACAAGAAAATGACATCGTGATTTGGATTAGATCTCGATGAAAGAATACATCAATGAGAAATTAGTTAAATAAGTTTACTGGATTTTGTTTAGTATAAATGGTTTTTTTTATTATAGATATAAAGAAAATTAACAAAACTCACTTAAAAAATGGAAGAAAAAGCCACTTCTTTACGTTTACGAAAATCTAAAATAAGATTAGAAAGGAAAAAGATCTTACTATGAATAAAAAAAAAAGAAAGGGGAATGAAATCTACACATTGATTCTTTTTTTTTTATTCGCAATTTTTGGTGAACTGTATGCATCAAAAGGTGCGTGTACGGCTCTTTAGGGATACAAATTTTATCCTCATCAACCGACTTTATCGAGAAAGATTACTTTTTTTAGGCCAAGAGGTTGATAGCGAGATCTCAAATCAACTTATTGGTCTTATGGTATATCTCAGTATAGAGAATGATAACAAGGATCTGTATTTATTTATAAACTCTCCTGGGGGGTGGGTAATACCCGGAGTAGCTATTTATGATACTATGCAATTTGTGCAACCCGATGTGCATACAATATGCATGGGATTAGCTGCTTCAATGGGATCTTTTATCCTGGTCGGAGGAGAGATTACCAAACGTCTAGCATTCCCTCACGCTTGGCGCCAATGAGTTTTTTAAGAAAAAAAAGAATATATATGCCTTCGCCATATGAAATAAGTAATAATAGCACGGCACTTAGAATTCGATATGAGAATTTTTTTTTTTCAAAACATTAGATTATATATCGAAAGAGTAGTATGAAATTAGTATAAAATAAAGGGTATTCCCGATTTGATCTTATCTATCGGGGCCTTTTCAGCGTCACAAACTTTTTTGTTTTCAAATCGCATATATAAAAAAAAAGAAACTTTGGGATTGCTGAATCACAGACGAGATAAATATAGATAAAGCAACGGAGCCATCATAGTATTTTTAACTGCTCTGAAAGGAAGGATGGTAATTGGAGCATTTGCCGATTCGGATCGGATAAACCCTATATCATCTCTATTTTTTTTATCTTTCTTTGATGGAAGGGAAAAGGAAATTCCATTGTAGAGCCGTATGCAATGCACAAAAGATGCCTGTACGGTTGCTCAATTCTATCTTTTTTTTTTATTTATTATTCTTTATCTCCTCTCCTCAACTCATCATGGGAGATAGAGGAACTTTTTGTTATATCATCAGGGTAATGATACATCAACCTGCGAGTTCTTTTTATGAGGCACAAACGGGAGAATTTATCCTGGAAGCAGAAGAACTACTGAAACTGCGCGAAATCATCACAAGGGTTTATGTACAAAGAACGGGCAAACCCTTATGGGTTGTATCCGAAGATATGGAAAGGGATGTTTTTATGTCAGCAACAGAAGCCCAAGCTCATGGAATTGTTGATCTTGTAGCGATTGAATAAAAATAGCAGCGATCATATGCAACTTGAGGTTTTATCTTCTTAGTATCGGGTTTCATAATATTTTATTCATTTATTATTAAATACAGAAGTAATTCATAATCATTCGGTTAGGATCGATCTAAACCAGCCTATTCAGTATGTATACAATTCTGCATGCCGACTATTAAACAACTTATTAGAAACACAAGACAGCCAATCAGAAATGTCACGAAATCCCCCGCTCTTCGGGGATGTCCTCAGCGCCGAGGAACATGTACTAGGGTGTATGTGCGACTCGTTCAGATCACCGCTGGAACAAAATAAATAAAGGAAACTCATTTTCCAGTATCAATGATCAGTACCCATGAAAAGGAGAAAAAAGATCTATTCTATCCTTCTATTGTGTTGTGTATGAAATTTATGGTTTCCATTGGTGCAAATCTAATCACTTCAATTTGGAATTGAAGATGAGAAAAAATTCCTCATTAGTAACAAGGGGTTATTCATTAAGCAGGGGAAATCCTATTTCCAAAGACGAAATCTTATGCTTCTACTCTTGCAAAAACGGACTAAGAGGGTCAGCTACCCAGCTAATCTTCATAATTAAATACCGTTACTGTATAGGTAGATCTCGTTGTGAAAGACCTATTACTAGATAATTCATGAGTAGAGCCAAAAGAATATGAACTGTACAAGTTAATTTACCAATAACCTTGATTAAATGAAGTAAGGGGCTCCGGTGTATAGAGAAGACCTCACCGTTTAAAACGTAACCATAGAAACGATGCAATCCACTATTTCTTTATTCATTTCTATTTCTTTTTTTTTTTTTTTTTGATACCTAGAGTGTCAATACAATTTCTTAGTTCGTTTCGAGGTAAAATGCCTATAAAAAAATAAAAATTGTGGTCGGGAAGGTTATAGTAGCAAAAGCCATTGGAATTTTTATTTTATACATTGGAAGAATCCGTTTTGTTATTAATCAATTAGGGAAGAGGAAAAGAATAACTAAAACAAAGGAAATCAATTAGTTATTCATTAAAGTTTCATTTATTCAATGACCAGAATTAAACGAGGATATATAGCTCGGAGACGTAGAACAAAAATTCGTTTATTTGCATCAAGCTTTCGGGGGGCTCGTTCAAGACTTACTCGAACCATTATTCAACAGAAAATAAGAGCTTTGGTTTCATCTCATCGAGATAGAGATAGGCAAAAAAGAGATTTTCGTCGTTTGTGGATAACTCGGATAAATGCAGTAATTCGCGAGAGTGGGGTATCTTATAGTTATAGTAGATTTATACACAATCTGTACAAGAAACAGTTGCTTCTTAATCGTAAAATACTTGCGCAAATAGCTATATTAAATAGGAATTGTCTTTATATGATTTCGAATGAGATCATAAAATAAGAAAATTGGATAAGGACTCTGCCAGAATATTTAAAATGGAGTTCGCTGTGGAGAATGAACTCCGAGAAGGTAGAGTAGAAATTAGTATGATCAAGAGAATAGGATAAAGTCGCTCAAAATCAAATGAGAAAACAAGTCCAATAAAAAAGGATTTTGTCTTACCCGATGCTTGGTTCTTTCTTACGATACAACAATAAAATCTGCGTTTTATTCTCGAATTTTTCAAACACAATATCAATTTGAGTTCAAATAGGAATTTTGTTTCAATTCTGGAGTAAGTCTATTTTTTTAGTTATTTCTGGTTCTAAGACCTGTAGTTTTGTAGGTCGACTCGCTTCTTTCAAATTGTTTCTCATTATTAAGAAAAGGTAACAAAGATAAAATACGAGCTTGTTTTATAGCAATAGTAATTAACCGTTGTTGTTTTAAGGTCAATCTATTTACCCGTCGAGGTAATATTTTTCCCTGTTCACTAATAAATCGACTAATTAAACTCATGTTTCTATAATCAATTCGATCCCCCGAGTGAATCGGGGGCAAACGCCTACGAAAAGATCGCTTAGATTTAAGAAAGAGTCGTTTGGATTTATCCATGGTTTTTTTATTCCTTATTCCGATTCCGAAAATAATATTTCGATCTGATCCAAAAAAATGATTTCTAAGTAAAAAGTTGGTTTTTTTTATATTCAATTTTCTATTTAGTTAAGTTATCTAAATGTTTGTTTATAATTTCGAATAATCTATATTTATTATTCTATATAGAATATTCCTTTTCTATGTCCTTTTTCATGTTCCTTGTAAGAGTGACACACAGACACTTGATTCGATCTATTTCTTTATTTCCCCGTGAATCGTATGTTTGTAACAATAGGGACAAAATTTTCTCAATTCCAATCGACTAGGCGTATTGTGTCGATTCTTTTGCGTAATATATCGGGAAATCCCCGTTGATTCTTTATTAAGACCATTTCGACTACAATTGGTACATTCTAAAATAATCCTTGCTCGGACATCTTTACCCTTGGCCATGAACCTCCTTTGAGTTTTTGATTCAACGAACTCTTCTATTTTCCGACTGAAGCGAAAAAAAAAGAAGAAAAAAAAAAATAAAAGTTGCTAACTCGAAATTATGAAAGATTTCGTTGCAATCACAACACAATACACAATATAGTAAGTAATATTAAAAGAATTTCTAACTATATTTAATTTAATTTCGTTCTATTTCGAATAGAATTCGCGATTTGAAGTATACTATTTCATTGAAATATCTTGTATGATAGTCTTGTCCTAGACTAGATTCCTAGACACATTTCCAGTTCCGTTCTCAATAGAATATATTATTTCTATTTATAAATAATATTGGAGGATGAACCCGAATTTCGCCGAATTTGAATCTACTTTTTATTTCTCTTTCCTCATTTCTTTATTCTACTGATAATTAGAAATTATATCTAATTCTATTTTTTAGAAAAAAAGAAAAGAGGGGGGAGGGATTAGTCACAGATCTTTTGATTCTATCTCTAATCTTCTTCACCCCTTCACATGTCAATACTTAGAACGAAAAAAAAGGGAATGTCAACGCATCCGGGAATAAACGATTAATCTCTATCAATACACCAGCTAAAGCCCCAAACCATAGAGTACTTAGTACCGGTGCTACGGAAAGATATGTTTTTAGATCTCGCATTTTAAATCCTCCTTCTTTATTGTTTATTGTTAATACATATATGATCAGATGTATATCGAAGTACTTGATGTATCTAAGTAGTTAAGGACTGCTTGTATTTGTACACGGAATTCCGAATTCAAATTGAAATGTAAATGTACAATGATTCAGTAGATACGAATATGATTTTACTTTTCTGAAAACCAAAAAATACGTCCCTTTCCGTCCGAGCATTTCAAAAAAAAAAATAGTTATTTTTTTAGTTCTTTTTTACGAGGGTTTTCATACATATGTATATAAGACCTCTATTATTTATTATTATTATATGCTATATATGATATGCTATATATGAGACCAAAAAAAGAAATAGAAAGATAACTTGTGTATATCAACGAAAAACTAAGGATTTGGAAAACAAGACGGGAATTCTCTACAATGACACTGTAGACCAATTGAAAGGGATGTAGCGCAGCTTGGTAGCGCGTTTGTTTTGGGTACAAAATGTCACGGGTTCAAATCCTGTCATCCCTACTTATGGGATAAGAACTTATGGAATAAGAAAGCGCTCTTAGTTCAGTTCGGTAGAACGTGGGTCTCCAAAACCCGATGTCGTAGGTTCAAATCCTACAGAGCGTGATTCGGGTCTTGGTTAGGTTAAACCGAAAATTACACTCAGATAATTGAACATTAATCTGAATTTGACCTCCTGGGAATGAAAAGAGGAGGTCAATTAAACAAAAGATGTTAATTAATCAAAGGTCCAACTGATCACCACGTCTGTATTGTAAATATGCAGTTACAAATAATCCAGCTAAAGTAATAGGAATTAGACCTAAGACAATTCCAAATAGAAAAACTTCAATCATTTCAATTTGTTTGTTTGAAAGGGAAAAAGAGAGGTAATATCTATCCCTAAATATTAATCTGCATTGCCCATGAATCTCAATGACTACTAATTGGAAATTGATGCGTTAAGGAACTATCGAATATATGAATACCACAAAAGAATTTCTTTTTATGAGTTGTGTTCATTCAATTAATTTCAAATAAGTCGTATCTTAGTCAGACCAATAAATAGAGCTGAGGTTATCGTTAACGCTGCTAGTAGAAAACCGAAATAACTAGTTATAGTAAGCATAAAGATGAAGGAGCTAAATGAAATATGTTCTTTCTAGACATATGTTTCTAAAGCACTTCCCTAAGTTTCAAGTTTTGAAATAGGAATATATGAAGATAAGCAAAAATACCAATTGAAATGAAAGTAGAAGTTCAATTGACAGTTGTTAATTCATCAATCATTACATTATAGACGGTATTAACAAAAAGAAAGAGTAAGGGAGATAGAAAAAGAAATCAATTAATCATTTGTAATCTCTACCCATTCCGTGATTCCGAATCAAGGGATTCATTATACAACTCTTGATAAACTAATATTAAAATAAAGGTAAATTAAATTTTTTTAAAGTAATTAAAGGAAAAGGTATCCCACGATCCGATCACTCCCGAAAATAAAATCTTTCTTTTTATTCAACTAGATTCTGAGACTAGTAATTGCTATAATTTTTTCCTTTCTTTTCTACACTTTTTTTTTTCATATTTATTAGAAATTTTCTTTTCATATCATAAAACCCCCTCAGAGTTAATAACCTTTCGAATTCTATTTTCTTCCTTGTTCTTTTTCTTCTTTTATCAATACTACCTACTCCTCTTACTTCTTACTCTACGAATAACCAATTCCTCTTAAATTGAAAATGCAAAAAAAAGATTCCACCAAAAACCTTTTCTACAGCTATGAAAAAGAGATTTTTCAATTTCGGGAAATATGAGAATTTCCTTCATGAATTATTAGAAACCGTTAAATTCAACTCATCTTTTAACCTATTTTCATTTTTCTAGTCTGAAGCCAATAATAGAGAGAAAGAACCGTTATACTACAGAAATTTGATATTGAATAGTACACGCATGATTCTATATCGCCAAGCAAGGAAAAAAGAATAAAGGAATTATCTAGTACTTCATTTCAATACTGATTAAAATTGCGTTGCTGTGTCAGAAGAAGGATAGCTATACTGATTCGGTATACTCGAAAAACACCCTTGGTACAATATTGACGATCTCACAAGGATTGAACTTCAGTGAATCCCCATTTACTGATATCATCTTTTAGGGACTCGATCCCCCTTTAACTGTACAAGAATATGTGGAGCTCAGCATGTCTGGAAGCACAGGAGAACGTTCTTTTGCTGATATTATTACCAGTATTCGATACTGGGTTATTCATAGCA